ATGAAATTTTGGTTTCATTCGGCTCCTTTATAGAAGATCGATGTATTCCCAAAGAGAAAAATTAGATCCATAACATCTATGTTAGCTTTTCTGTATGAATCCATCCAAAGCTACTTGCTTTCTAGATGATCCCTCTAGAGGAGGGGGATTATACTAAATCCATTTAGTCTAGTTACTTCGTTCCCTATTTCCACCCGCAGGATCCTGAGGAAAAGAATTTGGTTTCCACCGAGCTGAAACAATATGCTGATGGTTCTAGTAAACCAAAACCATCGTTTTATAGCTATTTGGCTTCAATTTCCCTTTTACAAAAAAAAATTGAAGATCTAGTTACGATTGGAAATAAACTTTTGTATCTTCATCCATAGATCCTTTATTCATACTCATTCAATTGGAAGAGTTAATCCAATCCAAAAAAATTATGCTTCGCGACTCCATATCCATAATCCAATCTTTTTTATTCAATTTCTAATTGGCCTTTGGATACAAATCGTGAGAATGTATATTCTTCCTCAAATATACTATTGAGAGGTAAAGGATTAAACCTTTTTAAGAAATAAAGTTTTTGATCGGAATATGAAAAAAACTGAAAGACCCCTTAACTATTTAAGTTTTTGATAGAACGAATCACACTTTTACCACTAAACTATACCCGCTATATATTTATTATTGTATATGAATGGACCATTTGTCGAACAAAAGAGTGAGGCGCAATCAAGATAGCATCAGAATCATGAAAATTTTAGCGTTGACGCTTCGTCCCGCCGGGGACTTAAATAGGCGAAGAGCAGAAAGCTTACTTAAATAACATAAAAAAAGTGTTAGTTATATTATACTTTTCTTTTCGTTTGATACGAAGTCATTACTGACAGTCCCGGTCTGAAAGAATCATTGAAGCTGGATCATAGAAAGGATGAAATCTGCATACATGGGGTTTCTTTTTTTTTTCAACTTCTCTTTCAACTGCCAGATCTTACTTATGAATTAAGAATTCGGGTCAATTGGATCTCAATTGTTCAAATAAAGCTTGTCTCTTGAACAAATAAATGAGTTATATTATAACTACGTTTATAAATATGTGTGTTTAATATTTGATATTTTTTTTTTATTTTTCATTTTAATACTTTTTATTGTTTAATATATGTGCATATATGTACATAATAAATATATAAATATATATAAATATATATGTATATATTTATATATTTATTATTCCAGTTTCTTTTTCAAAAAAGTAATAAATTGATAAAAAGAAAATAAAAAAAAATATATTAATTTAATATTAATAATATTAAGTATTAATAATAAGAAATGACACTTCAACAAGTATTTTTGATTGATATCAAATCATTATTAAATCATTTAATCTATGGAAATACTGGCCTGGCCCGGCCAGTACTTAAACCAAGCCGGGGGAATAAACCTTTCGTACAAAATAAAAGAAGTAGGGTATTTTTCTATTGGGGATATCCGTTTCGAATCATTATCTAAATTGAATTCCTGATCAAATTTCTTCTATATATATATATTTTTTTTTATCCTATATAGATATATATTACTTTATTGTTCTTTTTATATATCTTTATAAGTTTATAATAATATAACTTATAAGTTATATTATAATGTTTATTTATATATGTTATATAATTGTTTTACTTTTTTATTTATCTATTTTATATTTTTATATATCTTTACTTCACGTGTCACATCACATAAAAAATTTTCCACTTTTAAATGGGGATGGGGAGAGATGGCTGAGTGGACTAAAGCGGCGGATTGCTAATCCGTTGTACGAGTTATTCGTACCGAGGGTTCGAATCCCTCTCTCTCCGCTTCTTCTTATTACTTGAGACTTTCGAATTCGAAGGAATTTCGATCCCTTGATTTTATCATAGGTAAATGTATGGAATAGATAAAATCATAAGAAAAAAAATTTAGAAAAAGCAGGAAAAACTAAAAATATCTTTTTTTTATTCCTCACGTCCAGGATTACGCCCTGGATCATTAGATAAAAATCCGAAGATGAAGAGAGAAATAAAGAATATCACTACTGTATAAACGAATAGTTTGAGAGTAAGCATTACACAATCTCCAAGATCTTTTTTTTGAAAAAGGGAATAGGTTACTTATTTTTTACCACATACACTATTTTGTTTTGACATGACACACCCCAAAAAATGAAGTGTTTTTTGAAAAGAAAGTCATTTTCACGAATTTCTTTGGAATAAGATTTTGATTCCTTCGTTATCAAAAATTTCTTGTCATATGAATAATTAGGTATTGTAGACAACCTAATAAAGTCTTTGCTCACTGTAAGGTCAGAACGAGGAAATAAGTTGATCAAAATTCATCGCCGCGGTTATTCAATATACAAGAATTTCGATTTTTGAATCGAGGGTTCATAATGTAAGACTTATCTGGTCTTATCAATTTTTCGAATTTTTATTTATCGAATAAATCATGAATTTAGCAGAGTATTAAATCATCGAAAACTTACAGCAGCTTGCCAAACAAAGGCTAAGAGAAAAAAAAGTACAGGTATGACGGGCATAACATCGACGATTGGATTTAAAAAGGCATAAGCTTCGGGCAATTTGGCGAAGAAAAAACTACTCGAATAAAAGATAGAATTAAGACAGATGCAGATTAAACTAAAGATATTAAGCATAACAAAATTTCGTTCTTGTAGATTAGAAAATTTTATTCTGATTGAGTTTTTTTTTATAAGGGAAAAAAAAGACAAGTCAAAAAATCTTTCTTTTTTTTCGAACTCTCCAAAATAAAAAAAAAATCTTTCCTTCCATTCTCAAATGAGAATACAAGGAATTCCATTTTCATACAATATCTTAACTGAATTCCATGTAATGATCAATGAATTTTTTTGATTCTATATCTACGTGTGTTGAATCCTAGCAACAATATATCCCCAATGTATTTATTGGGTTGGAATTGACGAATAACCAATACCAATATTAATGTTTATTAGTGTCGAATAGAAATTCGAAATGGGGCGTGGCCAAGCGGTAAGGCAGCGGGTTTTGGTCCCGTTACTCGGAGGTTCGAATCCTTCCGTCCCAGATCGTTTCCATCAGAAACGAAAGATGGGATCACATTGTATCCCACATGAAACATAAAATTGTTAACGAGAACAATCTTTTGTTCTGAATTCTAAGAATCATTCTTAGAATCATATTTTTTCTTTCATTTGGTTTCTCACAAACGTAATCAAGTGTCAATGTGGGTGGAAATAAATATCTTTTTTTTGAATTCAAAAAAGAAATTCTGGGTTTATCATTCACATTCAGGATATGTTCGTACTACTCAATATTCATTTTAAAGTTAGTTACTTTTGGAAACTTTATGTCCCATATCTATGAAATGTCAATTCTCACATGAAGCATTCTGAATCGAAATGTGAATGAAAGAAAGGCCTCTTTATTCCCTTACCAAGGGTAAAAAGCCTAAAAAAAATAAACGGGGTATCCCAATTCCACAGTCTATGTGGAGACTAAAGAGTAGGGAGTTTTTGGTACTAATTTCATCACTGGTCTTAAAACTTCTAAAACTGGTGTGGGAAAAAAATAGTAAAAACGATCTGGACCCCATTTTTTTGTATTTTATCTGGTTCATCTTATATCTTATCCGGTTCAAATGAATAATTGTAAATCAATGTAATGTAGCGATTGGGGGGAAATTCGTATATTGCATCTACTTGACTTTATGGAATTGATGGAAAAGAAAAATTCTTGAACCTGAAGTAAAACAAAATCTGTATTGTATAAAATAAAAAAGTTTTATTAATAATTGATTTTGTTCCGGGATTGCAAATCTATTAATATTAAAGGTTCTTCTTTTGAGGTTTATAGTTTATTTGTTCGAGAAAAATGGATCCTTCATGTCGTCCCGAACAATCTTTTTAAGATGTAAATAAGTCTTAAGCAAACTTATTTATTCGTCTTTTTTAGAAATATGTTTCATTCATATGATAGAATATAGAGTTAAATAAATTGGATCCTTGCCGAGCCTTCCCCGGATAAATACTTATCTATCCATAGATAGATAGATAGAAAGTATGTACTATTATATACCGGTATACACACACCGGTTGAGCCAATGACTATTCATGATTCCATATTGAATCAATTACATACCGGTTTGAAATAAAATTAGAGGAATGTTATGGTAAAACTTCGTTTGAAACGATGTGGTAGAAAGCAACGTGCGACTTGAAGGACATGATCGGCTGTGGATTCTTACATCCACCATTTTCTATAGGAATGAAGATGTTCTTAGCTCGACATAGTTTGTTCTGCTCTGTTAGGAACCTAATTTGTGTTAGGTTGTAAGTAAATAGTACATGATGGAGCTCGAGCAGAAAGGATTGATTCGTTTATCAGGGGGAAGAATCTAGGGTTAGTAACTATTAATAAGTTAGACCAACTTTGTAAGTATATCCTCAATATATAAATCGAAAGGTTAAAAAAATCGAAAAATCAAAGAAGTTTGAAAAATCAAAAGTAAAATTTTTCAGAATTGGTAAAACTATTTCGATCAAAAGTGTATCACAAGGGAATCCACCGTTCATATTCTATTTCTATAGTATTATAGAAAAAAATAACAAAAAACAAAAAGGTATGTTGCTGCTCTTTTGAAAGGAGTAAGGATCACCGAAGTAATGTCTAAACCCAATGATTTCACAAAGCAAAGATAAAGGATTCCGGAACAAGTAAACACTATTTTCAATTGTCTCAACAATTGAATCAGAATGAGGAATAAAAATAGATTCGAGATGAGACAAACAAAAGAGGTTAGAGACGGCTCAATAAATGTCTAAGGGTTTCCCTTCGAACTCTGTCAGAATTACCCAACTTGAGTTATGAGTACGAATGAGATTTCTTTTTTTCTGTAAGGAAGAATAAAAAAACGACTCAAATCATAGTCTAATTCATGATTTTATGGATCCATTTGCCATTATATACATATACAGAAATTTAGAATCCTTTTTTCTCGAGCCGTATGAGGAGAAAACCTCCCATACGTTTCTAGGGGGGGCATTGTTTATTTACATCTATTCCAATGAGCCATCTACCGAATCGTTGCAATTGATGTTCGATCCCGAAGAGAAGGAAGAGATCTTAGAAAAGTAGGTTTTTACGATCCGATAAAGAATCAAACTTATTTAAATGTTCCTGTTATTCTATATTTCCTTGAAAAAGGTGCTCAACCTACGGGAACTGTTTGTGATATTTTAAGGAAGGCAGAATTATTTCAAGAAAGAACTTCGATTCGAGTTAATTAAAGGAAAAAAACAAAATTAATAAATAAAAAAAAGGGGGGGGGTAACTAGTATCTATCTTTGTGTAATTATTTACACACAATTTGCCTTTTTCTTGCTGTATTCATACTTAATTTACTTTTTTTCTTGTTTGTTGCGGGAATCCACCAACAAACAAGGGGTTAATCTTGCTTATTGTACCTCTATTGATTGAATAAACCCGAGATTTTTTCTTTACTTTACCTCTTTCGTATTTTTTTTTCATCCAAATTTATTATTTATGTTTATGTTGTGCCAATCCAACACAAGTCCTTATTTGATTTACTTAAATTTGTTTTCTTAACATTGGATTCATATTGACAATGGTGCATCGAAGAAATATAATTCGATCGTAGATAAATAGATCCGTTTATCTCCACCCCATATTGGTTTTTTCTTTCCTTCACTTCAGTCAAATGATGGGTTTGCCCTACCGGATTTACTGGCATACAAGATGTATTTTCTTAACGAAAAAGAAAATTGATAAATAAAATGGTGGTTTGTCACAATTTTGACATCTCTATTGGGAATCTGTTGTTGTTTAATCTGATCTGTCCATTTTGGTATTTTGGTGTTTTTAATTGATCAACAAATCTTTCTTTTCGATTTGTTCTAGTTCAATGTTTTGACGGGGTCGTGCAGTGCAATTCAATTGATTTTTTTATTTTGACCGTATTTACATATCCTATTTATTTTATTCGGGTTGCTAACTCAACGGTAGAGTACTCGGCTTTTAAGTGCGACTATGATCTTTTACACATTTGGATGAAGCAAGAGATTCGTCCAGACTATTGGTAGAGTCTATAAGACCACGACTGATCCTCAAAGGTAATGAATGGAAAAAACAGCATGTCGTAATAAAATATTATTATTATTATTTTTATTATTTAATTATTTAATTTATTATTTAATTTATTGTTTAATTTATTATTTAATTAAAGTAGAACTTTGAGTTTATCCTTACCGGATCGTTACAAATTTTTTTTCTTTTTGGAAGTGAAAAAAAAATTCACATTTACAGTTGGGTCTAGTGAATAAATGGATAGAGCCCTATGGCTCTAATTCTGGTGAAATAAAAAGCAACGAGCTTTTGTTCTTAATTTGAATGATTACCCGATCTAATTAGACGTTAAAGATAGATTAGTGCCTGATGCGGGAAAGGGTGGGTTCTTTTGTGAGTGGACCATTGATTTTCTTTCTTTTTTTTTTAATGAATCCTAATTATTCTTTATTATGGATTGGAGACGGATGTGTAGAAGAAAGAGTATACTGATAAAGAGAATTTATTCCAAAGTCAAAAGAGCGATCGAGTTGCAAAAATAAAGGATTTTTTACCCTTTTGTAATTATAACGAACATAAACCAATTGGATAGAAAAGGAGAGGAAAAAGATCTGTTGATTGGACTCCCCTGTTTCCTTTGTTTGTGGGATATATATTTTTTTCTTACTGTAATTATATACATAATATATACCCTGTTCTGACCATATTGCACTATGTATCATTTGATAACCCAAAAAATGAAATGGGTCCTGTCTCTGGTTCAAGTAGAAATGTAAATGGAAGAATTACAAGGATATTTAGAAAAAGATAGATCTCGGCAACAACACTTTCTATATCCGCTTCTCTTTAAGGAGTATATTTACACATTTGCTCATGATCGTGGTTTAAATGGTTCGATTTTTTACGAATCCACGGAAATTTTTGGTTATGACAATAAATCTAGTTCAGTACTTGTGAAACGTTCAATTATTCGAATGTATCAACAGAATTATTTGATTTATTCGGTTAATGATTCTAACCAAAATCGATTCGTTGGGCACAACAATTATTTTGATTTTCATTTTTATTCTCAGATGATATTGGAAGGTTTTGCAGTCATTGTGGAAATTCCATTCTTGCTGCGATTAGTATCTTCCCCCGAAGAAAAAAAAATACCAAAATCTCAGAATTTGAATTTACGATCTATTCATTCAATATTTCCCTTTTTGGAGGACAAATTATCGCATTTAAATTATGTGTCAGATATACTAATACCTTATCCCATCCATCTGAAAATCTTGGTTCAAATCCTTCAATGCTGGATCCAAGATGTTCCTTCTTTACATTTATTGCGATTCTTTCTTCACGAATATCATAATTGGAATAGTCTTATTACTCCGAATAATTCTATTTTTTTTTCAAAAGA